ATTCATAGCTATTACCTTGACACCAAAGAAGAGTTCGACCCAATGCTTTATTTCTGTCCTAGTTGATCCTGATTCGACATTAGAAGTATATTGATTTTTCGACAATAACCGAATACTTTTGTCTGTAAATACTGCATATTTGATTCCATCCATAAATCTATTGGATTCCCTATGAGTTCTAGTCTCAATAAGAATGCTAGTTCTTACTGTTCCTATATTATGATAGGAATATACCACACCAATTCGTTATGTATGGATGATGAAATTCCATTGAGAGAGAGCCAATTCCAATAGACTTATTGGAGGGTCCCATTGGCATGCATCCAGTAGGAATTGAACCTACGAATTCGCCAATTATGAGTTGGGCGCTTTAACCATTCAGCCATGGATGCTTAACAGGGATCCTCGTACATGGTGAATAACCAAATTCCAATTGGAATCAAATCTTTATCATAAAGCAATGTCATTTTCATTCTCATAAATTCATATAAGAGAACAATGTTATTTTCATTCTTATAAATTCATATAAGAGAACAATGTTATTTTCATTCTTATAAATTCATATAATATAAGAGAACAAATTCTTTTTAATATCCCGGAGGGAGGTATCCAAGAATGTTACGACTATCCAAAGCTTTTATTTTAGAATTAAGAGAGATATTGAGAGAGATCAAGAATTCTCACTATTTATTAGATTCATGGACCCAATTCAATTCAGTAGGATCTTTCATTCACATTTTTTTCCACCAAGAACGTTTTATAAAACTTTTTGACCCCCGAATTTGGAGTATTCTACTTTCACGCAATTCACAGGGTTCAACAAGCAATCGATATTTCCGGATCAGGGGTGTAATACTCTTTGTAGTAGTGGTCCTTATCTATCGTATTAACAATCGAAATATGGTCGAAAGCAAAAATCTCTATTTGATAGGGCTTTTTCCTATACCTATGAATTCCATTGGGCCCAGAAACGATACATTGGAAGAATCCGTTGGGTCTTCCAATATCAATAGGTTGATTGTTTCGCTCCTCTCTCTTCCAAAAGGAAAAAAGATCTCTGAGAATTGTTTCCTGAATCCGAAAGAGAGTACTCGGGTTCTCCCAATAACTAAAAAGTGTAGCATGCCTGAATCTAACTGGGGTTCGCGGTGGTGGAGGAACTGGATCGGAACAAAGAGGGATTCTAGCCAATTGAAAGGATCTTCTGATCAATCCAGAGATCCTTTGGATTCCATTAGTAATGAGGATTCGGAATATCACCCATTGATCAATCAAAGAGAGATTCAACAACTAAAAGAAAGATCGATTCTTTGGGATCCTTCCTTTCTTCAAACGGAACGAACAGAGATAGAATCAGACCGATTCCCGAAATGCCTTTCTGGATATTCCTCAATGTCCCGGCTATTCACGGAACGTGAGAAGCAGATGATTAATCATCTGCTTCCGGAAGAAATCGAAGAATTTCTTGGGAATCCTACAAGATCCGTTCGTTCTTTTTTCTCTGACAGATGGTCAGAACTTCATCTGGGTTCGAATCCTACTGAGAGGTCCACTAGAGATCATAAATTGTTGAAGAAACAACAAGATCTTTCTTTTGTCCCTTCCAGGCGATCGGAAAATCAAGAAATGGTTAATATATTCAAGATAATTACATATTTACAAAATACCGTCTCAATTCATCCTATTTCATCAGATCCGGGATGTGATATGGTTCCGAAGGATGAACCGGATATGGACAGTTTCAATAAGATTTCATTCTTGAACAAAAATCCATTTTTGGATTTCTTTCATCTATTCCATGACCGGAACAGGGGAGGATACACGTTACACCACGATTTTGAATCAGAAGAGAGATTTACAGAAATGGCAGATTTATTTACTCTATCAATAACCGAGCCGGATCTGGTGTATCATAGGGGATTTGCCTTTTCTATTGATTCCTACGGATTGGATCAAAAACAATTCTTGAATGGGGTATTCAACTCCAGGGATGAATCGAAAAAGAAATCTTTATTGGTTCTACCTCCTATTTTTTATG